GCAAAGGTAGCTTACCGGATTAAAGCACAGCACTGAAAATGCTTCAAAGGGGGTTAAAGTCCCTCCCTTAGCAGCCGATTTGGTCCTAGTCCCAATATTAACTACTTTTGAGATGCCACATGCAAGTCTATTAACAAACCAGTGAAGTAAATTCTTATTCCCTAAGACCTAGAAAGAAAAGAGGGAAAAAGAAGCCAGTATCAGGCACTAAATAACAGGCCCACAACACTAAGCAATACGCCACAACTGCAGTGCTAAACATTGGACAATCGGAAAAATCCAGATCCAGCAAAGAAAGTATGAAGGAGGTAAAATACGTGCCAGCCACCGCGGTTATACGTAATTCCTATAGTTAAATAGCACGGTGAAAAGGGTGGTTAGAAGAAGAACACAATTGGTTGTAGCTTTGAGCTAGTGGTAAAAAACTAATCTCACAAGAAACTCTTATCTCCAAATTAAACATTTGAAGCCACGAAAACTAAGGCCTAAACCAGGATTAGATACCCTGTTATACTTAGACGTGAACAACCTTAAGCACCAGAGAACTACGAACCTAAAGTTTAAAACTCAAAGGACTTGGCGGTTTTCCAAACCTCCCTGGAGGAGCTTGCCATTGAATCGATAATCCACGAAACACCTCACCAACTTTTGTAACAACAGCTTGTATACCATCGTCGTAAGTCTACTTCTTGAGAAAGTTGACTTTAAGGAAGAACCCCAGACGTCAGATCAAGGTGCAGCTTATAGGTTGGGAATAGGTGAGCTACAATGTTTGAATAAACCAGTGAAAAAAGGGGTGAAATGCCCTTTAGAAATTGGATTCAGCAGTAAGTTCCACATAGACAATGGAACTGAAAAGAGCTCTGGAATGCGTACACATCGCCCGTCACTCTCGCCTAGTCAAAATTAGACAAGGGGAGAAAAGTCGTAACACAATAGGCACACCGGAAGGTATGCCTGGAAAATGCCCCTATAGTTGAAGCACAACAAGAGCTTTTCACGCTCTAAGTTTGAGTTAGAATCTCAATAGGAGCTGAGAGCCTTGAAAGCTCATAGACCAGAGCGTTTGGTCTTGTAAACCAGAAGAGAGGGTTAAACTCCCTCTCAAGGCTTTAGAATCTCCCATCACAACTCCTACCCCTCTCTCCTTCGTCGTTCGGCTTTTCTGGTATTACCTCTTTTGCATATGGGGGGGGGGGGGGGGGGGATTCTAAATTATATATAATACACGAACTATCAGGAGATAGTTTAATAGAAAGCAGCAGCTTTGGGAGTTGCAGATGTAAGTGTGAGCCTTATTCTCTTGAATTTTAGGGAGGTGGGAGTTGAACCCACGACAAAGAAGTCAAAGTTCTTCGTTTTTCCAGTTAAACTACTCCTTATTATGTTGGGTCGTAGCTAAATGTAAAGGCGCTTGGCCGTTAACCAAGAAACAATAGGATAAATACCTATCTTCCCAGGCTGAAATAGCAAAGTGGTTAATGCAGAAGGCTTAGGATCTTTTAACGAGGGTTCAACTCCTTCTTTCAGCTGTAGCTTCTAAGATTTTAACTCAGAACTCTTGCTTGCAAAGCAAGCGTTTTTCAATTAAACTAAAACCACTAAAGAACTTAAGTTAAACAAACTGAGAGCCTTCAAAGCTTTTAATAAGAATGAAACTTTCTTAGTTCTTGGGCTTTGTGGTGTAACTAACATTTCGGATTGCAAATCCCTAGCTGCAACTAGAACGTTGCCAAAGCTTCAAAACAACTCGAATTGCACGAGTGTGGACTCCGTGTAAAGGAGGAACTTACTAACTAGCTATGCTTTGGGGTTTTACTTATTATATATAATAGTAGAGTAAGCTAAGTGCTAAGCTTTTGGGCTCATACCCCAAGAATGGAAGGATAAAAACCTCCCTCTACTTTCAGAGGCCGCTGGAGTTTAACCAGCAATTTTGGCCTGACAACCCAAAGTTATAGATTTAACTAGACCTCTTTTGTACAGTAGGGTGGCTGAGAGAATAAGCGGTGGATTGTAAATCCATACACAAGGGTTAAATTCCTTTTCTTACTAACTTTGCTTTATGAGTACAGCAGTATTTTTGACTTCCAATCAGACGGTCTTGGTGAAAATCTAAGATAAAGCAGCTAAAGTAGCAAAGTGGTTAATGCAGAAGGCCTAAGACTTTCCCATCAAGGGTTCAACTCCTTTCTTTAGCTCTATGGTGTATATATTTAGAATATTAGAACTCGTTTCATTCTTAGTCCCCGTCCTTTTGGCGGTGGCTTTTCTTACCCTAGTAGAACGAAAGGTGCTAGGCTATATGCAGTTTCGTAAGGGACCAAAAGTAGTCGGACCTTATGGACTATTACAACCATTTGCAGACGGACTAAAGCTCTTTATTAAGGAAACTTTAAAGCCTTCTACAGCATCCCCCTATTTATTTTTCTTCTCTCCTCTATTATTTCTAGCCCTAGCCCTACTGCTATGGAAATTCATGCCCGTACACACTCCTACCCTAGACTTGCAACTCTCCCTACTTTTAGTCCTAGGCCTATCTAGACTTTCCGTCTATGCCATCCTGGGGTCTGGTTGAGCCTCAAAATCTAAGTATTCCCTTCTCGGAGCCATACGAGCTGTAGCCCAGACGATTTCGTATGAAATTAGACTAGCATTAATTTTATTGTCCCTTATACTTTTTTCTAGAAGATTCAACCTAACATATATAATGAACGCACAAGAATTTTCTTGATTTTCCTTCTCCTGCTTACCACTATTTTACATCTGATTCGTTTCTACTCTTGCAGAGACGAATCGAGCACCGTTTGATCTAACAGAAGGGGAATCCGAAATAGTTTCAGGCTACAACGTAGAATATGCAGGAGGGCCTTTCGCCCTTTTTTTCATTGCTGAATACGCAAAAATTATCCTAATGAAATTGTTTTCAGTGGTACTATTTTTAGGGGGACCCTCACCCTTCAAAAACCTATTTCCAATCAGAGTCATAGTAATTGGGATCAAGACCACCTTTCTAGTTTTCTTGTTTTTGTGAGTTCGGGCTGCCTACCCACGATTCCGATATGATCAACTGATGTTTCTAACATGAAAGAGGTACCTCCCCCTATCGATAGGGGCTTTATGTGCAATTTTGGCTTTGGTGGCCCTACTGGGCATCTCCCTGCCACTATTTTAAATGAGCTTGCTCCTAATGCTAAGGTGTCTAGCTGATAATTAGATTATTAAGGGTTAAATTCCCTTCAAGCTCTATGCACCGAATCGTATCAACCTTTTTATTTGTAACTGTAGTCTCTGGGACTATAATCGTTATATCTTCCGAAAAATGATTTGTAATTTGAGTTGGTCTAGAACTAAGTACTTTAGCATTAGTCCCAATCCTTTGCTCAAGATTCTCACCCCGAAAAGTGGAAGCAACGATAAAGTATTTCCTCGTTCAGGCTTTAAGTGCCGCACTTCTACTAAACGGCGCCCTTATCCAAGCCTGGTTAACAGGGTCGTGGTCAATTTTAGACCCGGTCAAAAAAGTAACTTCTATCTGCCTAAGAGTCGCGCTTGCATTTAAGATAGGCCTTGCCCCGTGCCACTTTTGATTCCCAGATGTCCTGCAGGGACTCCCCTTTTTCCAGGGGCTAATAATAGCCACTTGACAGAAGATAGCCCCCCTCATATTGCTTTTCTACTTTAGACAGTTAGTCTTTTCCTTCTTACTTATAGCAGCCAGGCTAATCTCTATACTAGTAGGAGGTTGAGGCGGACTAAATCAGACACAGGTCCGGAAGATCCTGGCATTCTCCTCAATAGGTAATATGGGATGGCTGGTTATTACATCAATTTATTCCCTCAACGCTGCAATCCTCATGTTAGTTATTTACCTAACCATTAATACTTCTTTATTCCTCCTATTTGACCACCTAGGAATATCCACATTGGGCCACTTAAAAACTACCTCTCAGCTTTCCCCAATCAGAGTAGCTCTCGTACTCCTAGTGATGCTTTCTCTAGGAGGGCTTCCCCCACTAACCGGATTCATCTTAAAGTTCACGTCCCTTTATTTCTTAGTGGCCAAAAATTTTATTGTCCTAGCATCCGTAATGATAGCTGGCAGACTCTTAAGTCTATTTTTCTACCTCCGGATTTCGTTTAAAACCAGACTAATTCTATTTCCTCAACACATTATTAGCATAGCCTCTTGACGAAACAGAGCAATAGTTTCACCTTTAACACCAAAGACATGGTTAATTTCAATCTCAGCTGTGCTAAGAACTCTTGCAATCCCCCTTACCCTTCCCTTATATATAATCACATAAAAAAGTTATAACTCTAGGTTCACAAAAAAAAATCTAAACAATAAATTCCTATAGAATAGAAAACACTCCTACTTTCTAGTAAATTCATTTGAAGCCTTATTTTAACCAAAAGAAATAGTACCGCAAGGGAAAGATGAAATACCCATAATCAAACAAGCCTAAAACAGGAAAGACTACCCCTTTTACCTTGTGTATAATGGATTAACGAGCACTATAAGAAAAACCATTCTAACCCCGAAACTGGACGAGCTAATCTCCCCTTCTTTTCAGAAGAATATACTCACTGTTGCAATAGTGGGGAAAAAGGGGAGATTAGATGTGAAATGCTAACCGCGCCCAGAGATAGCTGGTTTCCCAAAAGATTAGTTTGAGCTAAGCCTTTACAAGAAAAATAAAACTCCTTTAACAATATAAAAAGAATCTTTTAATTTTTAAATAGAGGTTAGGGCTTTAAGGATAAGCTTAAAGCCCACAATGGAAAATTCCAACATTGATAGTTAAAGACAACAAGCCCCCAAAATAGTTATTCTCGAAAGAATAGGCCTAGAAGCAGCCACTTAACAAGAAAGCGTTAAAGCTCAATTGTTCTTGCTAACTAAAAAATTTTTGGTGAACATCTCTAAAACTACAAAAATTTATTGGGACATTCTATAATAAGAAGAGACAATGTTAATATGAGTAAGAAAGCTTCACCTGCGTTTTATGCGCTTTTAACCTTGAAAGAAAAAACATTGAAACTAAAAATTCTGTTTTTGAGGTCGTCTTCCAACCCAGGAGAAGAAAATAAAAGAAAGTGAAGAAAAGGAACTCGGCAAATAAAGGTTTCGCCTGTTTACCAAAAACATCGCTCCCCGAATTTTAAGCATAGGGAGTCCTGCCTGCCCAGTGACTAGAGGTTAAACGGCCGCGGTATCTTGACCGTGCGAAGGTAGCATAATCATTTGTCTCCTAAATAGAGACTAGTATGAATGGCAAGACGGAACCAAACTGTCTCTTTTTCATAACCCCGAATTTCACCTCCCCGTGAAGAGGCGGGGATATAATCGTTAGACGAGAAGACCCTGTCGAGCTTTAAGCAGAGGCTAAAATTTTAAGCCGCTTACCTTGTGACTAACTAATGTATCTATCCAACGGTAAGCTTTAAACTATTTAGAAGAAGCTTTGGTTGGGGCAACCGCGGAGTAAGAATATCCTCCGCTAACAAGGTATTACTATAATAAGAATTACAATTCTACAATCAAAATGAGAGAATGATCCACTAAGGTGATCAGAGAAACAAGTTACCGCAGGGATAACAGCGTTATCTTTTCTAAGAGTTCACATTGACGAAAAGGTTTGCGACCTCGATGTTGGATCGGGACATCCTAAGGGTGCAGAAGCTCTTAAGGGTTGGTCTGTTCGACCATTAAAGTCCTACGTGATCTGAGTTCAGACCGGCGAGAGCCAGGTCAGTTTCTATCTACGTTAAGATCTCTCTTAGTACGAAAGGACCAGAGAGATAGTGTCTATGCGAGAACCGTAAACACTTTAATTAAAAACATGCAACTAAGACGATGATTATTTTCTACTAACCACAAGGACATCGGAACACTTTATTTAATTTTTGGGGCCTGAGCTGGCATGGTAGGAACAGCCATGAGTGTAATTATCCGTGCCGAGTTGGCACAACCCGGCTCTCTTCTAAAAGATGACCAAATCTACAAAGTAGTCGTTACCGCACATGCACTGGTCATGATCTTTTTTATGGTAATGCCAATAATGATTGGTGGATTTGGGAATTGACTTATTCCACTAATGATTGGAGCACCAGATATGGCTTTTCCCCGAATGAAAAATATGAGATTTTGGCTTATTCCCCCTTCCTTTATTCTGCTTTTGGCTTCTGCCGGAGTAGAAAGAGGAGCAGGAACCGGATGAACTATTTATCCTCCTCTCTCTAGTAAAATAGCACACGCCGGTGGGTCCGTTGATTTGGCAATCTTCTCCCTTCACCTTGCCGGTGCCTCTTCTATTTTGGCCTCAATTAAATTTATAACAACAATAATTAATATGCGGACACCTGGAATGTCTTTTGACCGTCTTCCCCTATTTGTCTGATCTGTATTCGTTACCGCATTCTTGCTCCTTTTATCTCTACCAGTATTAGCAGGGGCAATTACCATGCTTCTGACAGACCGAAACATAAACACAACTTTCTTCGACCCAGCAGGGGGAGGAGATCCAATCCTCTTCCAACACTTATTCTGATTCTTTGGCCACCCAGAAGTGTACATTCTTATCTTACCTGGATTTGGTATGATTTCACACGTTATAGCTCACTACTCTGGGAAGCGAGAACCTTTTGGATACTTAGGTATGGTCTATGCCATGATTGCAATCGGAGTTCTGGGCTTCCTCGTCTGAGCTCACCATATGTTCACGGTAGGAATGGACGTTGACACACGAGCATACTTCACTGCCGCCACAATGATTATCGCCGTTCCAACAGGGATTAAGGTCTTCAGATGAATGGCAACACTCCAAGGATCCAACCTACAATGAGAAACTCCCTTACTATGGGCCTTAGGATTTGTCTTCTTATTTACATTAGGAGGATTAACAGGCATTGTTCTTGCCAATTCCTCCATTGACGTTGTTCTTCATGACACCTACTACGTAGTAGCTCACTTCCACTACGTTCTCTCAATGGGAGCTGTATTTGCAATCTTTGCTGGCTTCACCCACTGATTTCCACTGTTCTCCGGCTATAGCCTACACCCACTATGAGGGAAGGTCCACTTCTTCATTATGTTTGTTGGGGTTAATTTAACCTTCTTCCCTCAACACTTCCTAGGACTAGCTGGAATGCCACGACGATACTCAGACTACCCAGATGCTTACACGCTCTGGAACACTATCTCCTCAATTGGATCTACCATCTCTGTAGTAGCTATGTTATTTTTTCTTTTCCTAATTTGAGAGGCCTTCGCCTCCCAACGAGAAGGAATCACCCCAGAGTTCTCACATGCCTCCCTAGAGTGACAGTACACTTCATTTCCCCCCTCTCATCACACCTTCGATGAAACCCCCTCTACAATAATTATTGTAAAGTAACCATGACTTAAAGAGTTAGTTTAAGAAGAACCTCTGACTTCGGCTCAGAAAGTTTTGGTTCAACCCCAAAACTCTTAAAATCGCCCTGCTTATAATTATTTTATCAATGTTTTACCTAGGCTTCATGGGAATTCTCTTAAAACGACTACACTTCCTCTCCATTTTATTATGTCTCGAGTTATTGCTTATTTCCCTATTTATTGGAATTGCGATTTGGAACAAGAAAACAGGGGTTCCCCAAAAAACAACGTTTAACCTACTGCTTCTAACTCTGTCTGCCTGCGAAGCTAGTATAGGCCTATCTTTAATGGTAGCACTTTCACGCACACACTCTTCAGACCTAGTCGCAAATTTAAGTTTACTTCAATATTAATGGCAACTTGAGCACAGTTTGGTCTACAAGATGCATCCTCCCCTCTTATGGAGGAGCTTACATACTTCCACGATTACACACTAATTGTACTTACCCTCATTACAATTCTAGTTTTTTATGGCCTAGTTTCCTTGCTCGTATCCTCTAGCACTAATCGATTTTTCCTTGAGGGGCAAGAGCTAGAGACAATTTGAACAGTCATTCCTGCCTTAATCTTAATACTAATTGCCCTCCCTTCCCTCCAACTTCTCTACCTAATGGATGAAGTTAAAGACCCCTTTTTGACTATAAAGGCAATTGGTCACCAGTGATACTGAAGGTATGAATACACGGACTACAAAGACCTAGAATTCGACTCTTACATGGTACCAACCTCAGACGTTTCTTTAGGTAATCCTCGCTTGTTAGAAGTTGACAACCGATTGATTCTTCCGATGCAAAACCCCATACGAGTTCTAGTTTCCTCCGCAGACGTCTTACACTCTTGAGCTGTTCCATCCCTTGGAGTAAAGATGGACGCAGTCCCAGGACGACTTAATCAAACTACGTTCTTTGCGGCTCGAACAGGACTATTTTATGGGCAATGCTCCGAAATTTGCGGGGCAAACCATAGCTTCATGCCGATTGTTATAGAATCTGTCCCATTTAATACCTTTGAAAACTGAGTTGCCCAATACTTAGAAGAATAACAACCCTTAATTAGCTTATTTTAAAGCCTTAAACTCTTAATTTAAAAGAAAATAGCTAATACCTATTATTAAGGAGTGCCACAACTAGACTTTACTTGATGAATTGTAAACTTCTTCCTCATTTGAATTTCCGTATTGATAGTTATCACCCTATTATTAAACAGCTCACCATCCAATAATACAAGCCAATCATCCTCCTTAACCATAAGGAAGACCACTACAACTTGACAATGACTGTAACAGCAAGAATTTTTGGTCAATTCTTTCCAGAAACCTTATTCTTTATCCCCATGAAAATATTTTCCATGGTTTTTGCCCTCTCCTGGCTCATATTTATTTACCCCACAAAATGAGCCCCATCCCGATTCCAATCTATTTGGCTTAGATTCCGAGAAAACATCCTTGAAATGATTTTTCAGAAAACGAGCCCAAAAACTGCCCCTTGAGCAGGTCTAATTACGGGAGTATTTATAATAATTTTGTCTGTGAACGTTTTAGGCCTCTTCCCCTATGCTTTTACCGCTACAAGCCACATATCGTTGACCTACAGACTAGGATTTCCCCTATGAATGGCAGTAAAAATCCTGGGATTCTACCTTGCATTTAATAGACGACTGAGCCACTTGGTTCCACAAGGAACGCCAAGCGCTCTGATACCCTTGATGGTATGGATAGAAACACTAAGTCTATTTGCACAACCTATCGCTTTAGGCCTACGACTCGCTGCCAACCTCACAGCCGGACACTTACTAATCTTTCTTCTCTCCACAGCTATATGACTGCTTTCTTCTAGCTTAATGGTTAGCATACCAATCTTTATCATTTTTGTGTTACTATTTGTATTGGAAATAGGAGTAGCCTGCATTCAAGCATATGTATTTACCGCTCTAGTACATTTCTACCTACAACAGAACATTTAAGTTATGGCTCATCAACACCCATATCATTTAGTAGACCAAAGCCCATGACCCTTAACAGGAGCAATTAGTGGCTTAATGATGACTTCAGGACTAGTTCTATGATTCCACACCCAAAGACTAATTCTTCTCTCAGTAGGACTCTTATTACTAATAACCACCATGATAAACTGGTGGCGAGACATAATTCGAGAGGCTACCTTCCAGGGTAGACACACTGCTATTGTAGAAAAAGGACTTCGATACGGTATGATTCTATTCATAACCTCAGAGGTTTGTTTCTTTTTCGCCTTCTTTTGAGCCTTCTTTCATAGAAGGTTAGCCCCATCCGTTGAAATAGGAGTAGCATGACCTCCTACAGGAATAACACCCCTAAACCCCTTCCTTGTTCCACTGTTAAAAACAGCTGTTCTCCTATCTTCAGGAGTTACCATAACATGATCCCACCACAGAATCCTAGCAGGAAATCGAACTGAAGCAATCCAGGCACTATTTTTAACGGTCGCCCTCGGTATGTACTTTACTATCCTTCAAGCATGAGAATATATTGACGCCCCATTCACCATTGCTGATAGTGTCTACGGATCTACCTTTTTTGTCGCCACAGGATTTCACGGTCTTCACGTGATCATAGGAACAACTTTCTTAATGGTCTGCCTATTTCGACTAGCAGGCCACCACTTCTCAACCCATCACCACTTCGGATTCGAAGCAGCTGCCTGATATTGACACTTTGTGGATGTAGTCTGATTATTCCTCTATGTATGTATTTACTGATGAGGGTCTTAAAGAGAAGAGAGGAATCAAACCTCTATCAAACGGTTTCAAGCCGCATGCATTCCTATCTGCCACTTCTCCAAATCATATATAAGTAATGACAACTATAATCTTCTTGTTTAGTATAACTATCACAGTAGCTGCAGTATTTGGGCTGGCAGCCCATGCCCTACCTAAACGCGCGGGAGACAGAGAAAAGAACTCCCCTTACGAGTGTGGCTTTGACCCCTTAAACTCAGCCCGCCTGCCTTTTTCATTCCGATTCTTCCTTGTTGCTATTCTATTTCTATTATTTGATCTAGAGATAGCACTATTATTTCCCCTACCAGCCGCAAGACTGATAACTAACCCATCAACCCTAATTCCGATCTCATTAGTATTCATGATTATCCTCACCCTCGGACTAATCTTTGAGTGGGTAAAAGGGGGGCTAGAATGGGCAGAATAAAATCCATATAATAATGATTACTCTTATACTATTTACTGCAGGCATGGCCACAACCACTTTTTTAGTCCCTAGAAACAAGCTATGGGCAAGAGCAATCTTTCAGAGAGCATTGCTATCCTTGCTTTCCCTAATTGTTTTAAAAAACCATTGAGCTTCTTCATGACACAAACTGTCTGCTGTTTTAGCCTCCGACACTATTTCAGCCCCTCTCATTATACTAAGATGCTGATTAGCTCCAATAGCCTTAATAGCAAGCAAGGGTCACCTAAAAGCAGCGAGAGACCTCAACCAACGTATTTTTATAACCATGGTTGTAATAATTACAGGAGCCCTCATAATTACTTTCTCATCCCTAGAACTACTCCTGTTTTATATTGCATTTGAGACTACCCTAATACCTACCCTTATTCTAATAACACGATGGGGAGCGCAAATGGAGCGGTTTCAGGCCGGGCTATATTTTATGTTTTACACCTTGTTTGGATCCCTTCCCCTTCTTATCAGCCTAATAGCTATCTATATATCAAGATCCTCTCTGTCCATCCCAAAAGTGGAACTGCTATGGGTAACCGGAAGGTCAATAGAATCATTAATAATATGATGAACCTTATCGATAATTGCCTTTCTAATAAAGATGCCCGTGTATGGGTTTCACTTATGGCTCCCAAAGGCACACGTTGAGGCACCAGTTGCAGGCTCAATGATCCTAGCAGCCATTCTTCTAAAGTTAGGGGGATATGGGCTAATGCGACTAATATCTTTATTTTCCACAATATCCATGAAAGTCCTTTCTCTAGCACTAGTAGTGTTCTGCTCCTGAGGTGCCTTAGTGACTAGCATTATATGCATACGACAGACAGACCTTAAGGCATTAATAGCCTACTCCTCAGTCGGGCACATGAGAATAGTGGCAGCCGCAATATTTTCAGAAACAAAATGAGGGATGAAAGGTGCCCTCATGCTAATGGTGGCCCACGGACTAGTATCATCAGCCCTATTTTCCCTAGCTAAAACCATTTACGAACGAAGAGGAACCCGAACGCTTGCTATAACTCGAGGCTTAAAGCTTCTTCTCCCCCTAAGAACATTCTGATGGCTTTTAATGTGCGCAGCAAAATTAGGACTACCCCCCTCCCCTAATCTCATAGGGGAGATCCTCATATTGTCTTCTCTTATTTCATGGTCCGTGTGGCTCTTCCCTATTGTGGGATTTGCTACAGTATTTGGAGCTGTCTACTCCCTAATGATATTCCAACTATCGCAACAAGGAACACCTTCAACTGGAATTGTAAAAATTTCCTCCTCTTTCTCCCGAGAGCATCTGTTGGCCACACTTCACATTCTACCCTTAGTACTTATAATAGTAAATCCCCTATCAGCGCTAATTTCCTGATTAAAGTAGTTTAAGAAAAACATCAGCCTGTGGCACTGAAAACGCCAGTTAAACTCTGGCCTTAAATCCGAAATCTATGGGTTTGTCTTGGTCCTGCTAAGTCCAAAGACCTGCGGTTCAACTCCGTTGAGTTTTCGATGGTTATAAATCCGTCACTCATAATCTCTTCATTAAACCTAGGCATACTTGCTATTCTTCTAGGAAGGATTTTCTTCTTTTCCAAGTCCTACCTCTCTAAAAGAGGCCTAAATTTGCCAGCTACCAGAACCCCTAGAGCCTACTTAAATGTTAAAGAAAATAAAGAGGAAACTATAGAGTACAAAAGAGGGCCATTTGCAATGGCCACTCTAAAGATACTAGCCTTTTTATCCGTGCTTTCCCTCTTAGTGGCTATAAAAGCCGAATTCAAAGAAATAAAAATTACTTTGTCCCTATGATTAAGGAATACTCCCACAAAAATTTCGTTAAACTTCATCTATGATCAATACTTCCTGGTCTTTCTCTCAGTAGCATTAATAGTTACATGGTCAATTATGGAGTTCTCATTTTACTACATGGCAGAAGACCCCAAAAGGAGAGCCTTCTTCCGATTGCTAACTATCTTTTTATTAAAAATGTTAATTTTGACATGCTCAAAAAGACTATTCTTAGTATTCCTAGGCTGAGAAGGGGTAGGGTTCCTATCATTCTTGCTTATAAGCTGATGGACAACCCGAAAAGATGCCAGAAGCTCAGCACTAGAAGCTGTAATCTACAACCGAATAGGAGACATAGGACTTATAACATTCATGGCTTTATCCGCGCTTAGCTTTAACTCATGAAATTTGACGGAAATATTGTCTTCTAACAAAGACCTAGCCCCCTTTCTACCATTTTTGTTATTCGGGCTTGTTCTAGCTGCAGCTGGAAAGTCAGCCCAATTTGGTTTGCACCCATGACTACCTGCCGCCATGGAGGGTCCTACCCCAGTTTCTGCACTACTACACAGATCAACCATGGTAGTAGCTGGAGTATTTCTTTTAGTCCGCACCAGAGACTTGTTTTCACTTTCCCCCAATGCCCAATCCGTGGTTTTAATTCTAGGGGGAACAACTGCACTATTTGCTGCCTCAACCGCCATTGCCCAGCACGACATAAAGAAGATTATAGCCTATTCTACCACAAGACAACTAGGCCTGATGGTCACTGCAATAGGGATTGGGCAGCCCATTCTGGCATTTTTTCATATCTGCACCCATGCCTTCTTCAAGGCCATGTTATTCCTATGCTCTGGAAGAGTAATTCACAGACTAAGGGATGAACAAGATCTCCGAAAGATGGGAGGACTTAGGAAACTTTTGCCTGTCACTTCTGCCTGCCTAATACTAGGTAGACTCGCCCTAATGGGGACCCCATTTTTGGCAGGATTCTACTCTAAGGACTTAATATTAGAGGCCACAAGAGCCAGCTTTTTAAACCTACTGGGACTTGTCCTAAGAATAGTTGCCACAATGCTCACAGCAGTCTATAGTTTCCGAATCATATTCTTCTGTTTTTCCCTAAGCCCCTCTATAGCTCCACTCTCTCCTATAGGAGAAGAAAACAAAAACCTAAGCAACTCTCTCTTACGACTGGCAAGAGGAACAATAGTTAGTGGGTGATTCTTTTCAAAATTTATTTTTGCTCCCCCCTCTTTTACTGTTACTTCAATAACCAAGAGCATCCCCCTTGTAGTAACCCTTGTTGGCATAGCAGCCCTGTTTATCTCATTAATGTTCTTAGCCTCTAATTTTATAAAAAGGAATGCCCACTCAACCGCAACATCCCAATGGTTCTTTGTGGACATTGCCCACTCAGCAGTTATTGTATTCTCTTTTGTATCCTCCCTATTTATTTCGTCTCGCACACTAGACCGAGGATGACAAGAGAAAATAGGCCCACAAGGAATAGCACAAGCCTCAACTTTCCTTTCCAAGATTAGCCAGGCAGGGCAAATAGGCCTGATTAAGCGGTATATATTTTCCTCCATACTCTCGATACTACTTATAGTGATAATCTCTCTTTTAGTCTTATCATAACCAAATAGCACGAATTATTGTTCTCTCAATTCCTCGAGAAATTATTAAAGCTCCAACTAAGGCTATTAACAACACAAATACCCCTAAGATTACCAACACACCTCCACTACTATAAAAGGTACTTCTACCAATTAACCTTTCGCCGCTAACAAAGCAATGAAAAGTGTTTCTGAGATCTTGAAAATTATCAAAAGACATAAAAACTCAAGAAGAGAACAGTACAGACAAGCCGACGACCTCCCCTAGATTTTTTACCGACGGAAAACGCTCTGCAGATATCGCCCTAGAGTAAGCAAATACAACTAACATTCCCCCCATGTAAACAAGCAACAAGACAATGGCTATAAAAGACCTCCCCAGAAAAGATAAAACAAGACACCCAGAGACAGAGACAATCACCAACCCTAAAGCTGAATAATATGGAGAGAGACTATAGAAAACCAAGGTCCTCCCAAAAAGCATTACTATAAGTGTTAAATATACTACCATTTATTATATATAAAGATTAAACTTATGGCAGCTCCATTACGAAAGGAACATCCAATTTTCCGAATTCTAAAAAGTACATTCGTTGACCTTCCTCTCCCCTCCAACCTCTCCATCTGATGAAACTTCGGCTCTCTTCTGGGCCTATGTTTGATTGTTCAAATACTAACTGGAATATTCCTAGCTATGCACTACACAGCGGACATCACTCTAGCGTTTTCGTCTGTTAGCCACATCTGCCGAGACGTGAAATATGGCTGGCTCTTGCGAAACGTCCACGCTAAAGGAGCCTCTCTATTTTTTATCTGCATGTACTGTCACATAGGACGGGGGCTATACTACGGATCCTACAAAAAGATTGAAACCTGAAAAGTTGGTGTTATCCTATTCCTAGTCACCATACTAACCGCCTTTATGGGCTATGTATTAGTGTGAGGACAAATGTCCTTTTGGGCCGCAACGGTAATTACAAACTTAGTCTCCGCAATCCCATACATAGGAACCACCATAGTTCAATGGCTATGAGGCGGCTTTTCCGTAGACAAAGCCACCCTCACCCGGTTTTTCGCCTTCCACTTTCTTTTTCCCTTTATAATTGCCGCTCTAGCAATCATACACCTAGTGTTCCTCCATAACAGAGGAGCCAATAACCCTGTTGGACTTAAAAGTAATTATGATAAGGCACCATTCCATATTTACTACACAACAAAGGATACCGTTGGGTTTATTCTTTTGATAGCTGCATTATTTAGCTTAGCCCTCTTATTCCCAGGGGCCTTGAAAGACCCAGAGAACTTTATTCCAGCAAACCCCCTAGTAACTCCTCCCCACATCCAACCAGAATGATACTTCTTATTTGCATACGCCATTCTTCGATCTATTCCCAACAAGCTAGGAGGGGTAATAGCCCTAGTGGCAGCCATACTAGTTCTATTCCTGATGCCCCTCTTAAACACCTCAAAGAAAGAGTCTAATTCCTTCCGACCACTCTCACAAGCAACCTTCTGACTACTAGTAGCCACCTTTCTTATATTAACGTGGATAGGCAAGCAACCCGTAGAGTACCCATACGTCTTTCTTGGACAGGTAGCCTCAGCAGTATACTTCGCCCTCTTCATATTTGGATTCCCACTAGTGGCTTCAATAGAAAACAAGATCATTTTTTCTTA